GTCCTAGTAGCTTATAGCAAAGCATGGCACTGAAGATGCCAAGATGGCCACTATACACGCCCATGGACAAAAGACTTAGTCCTAACCTTACTGTTAACTAGTGCTAAACATATACATGCAAGTATCCGCGTCCCAGTGTAAATGCCCTCGATCCCTTATCAAGATGACAGGAGCAGGCATCAGGCACACTCATCATGTAGCCCAAGACGCCTTGCTTGGCCACACCCCCACGGGTACTCAGCAGTAATTAATATTAAGCAATAAGTGTAAACTTGACTTAGTTATAGCACTCACCATAGGGTTGGTAAATCTTGTGCCAGCCACCGCGGTCACACAAGAGACCCAAGCTAACAGCACTCGGCGTAAAGAGCGGGTCCACACTTATCTAGATAATTAAGATTAAACCGCAGCTAAGCTGTCATACGCCCAAGATGCGCCTAAAACCACCATTAAAATGATCCTAATACCTATGATCAACCAAAACCCGCGAAAGCCAGGGCTCAAACTGGGATTAGATACCCCACTATGCTTGGCCCTAAATCTTGATACTTACCCTACCAAAGTATCCGCCTGAGAACTACGAGCACAAACGCTTAAAACTCTAAGGACTTGGCGGTGCCCCAAACCCACCTAGAGGAGCCTGTTCTATAATCGATAATCCACGCTACACCCAACCATTCCTTGCCTACGCAGCCTACATACCGCCGTCGCCAGCCCACCCTTCCTGAAGGCTTAACAGTGGGCTTAATAGTCTCACCCGCTAAAAAGACAGGTCAAGGTATAGCCCACGGAATGGAAGAAATGGGCTACATTTTCTAAAATAGAAAACCACACGGAAGGGGGCATGAAACAAGCCCCCAGAAGGCGGATTTAGCAGTAAAATGGGACAATAAAGCCCAATTTAAGCCGGCCCTGAGGCACGTACATACCGCCCGTCACCCTCCTCGTAGGCCCTACCTCTTAATAACTAATACCCCCTACTGCCAAAGATGAGGTAAGTCGTAACAAGGTAAGTGTACCGGAAGGTGCACTTAGCATACCAGGACGTAGCTATAACACAAAGCATTCAGCTTACACCTGAAAGATACCTACTGTACTCTAGGTCGTCCTGAAGCTAAACTCTAGCCCAACCACCTCATCAACTACTAACCATAACCTACCTTCACTCATAAACTAAAACATTCTCCTAACTTAGTATAGGTGATAGAAAAGTCTCCTCCGGCGCGTTAGAGAACTGTACCGTAAGGGAAAGATGAAATAATAATGAAAACCTAAGCGACACATAGCAAAGATAAATCCTTGTACCTCTCGCATCATGATTTAGTAAGAACAACCAAGCAAAACGAGTTGAAGCTTGCCATCCCGAAACCCAAGCGAGCTACTTGTAGGCAGCTACACCTGAGCGAACCCGTCTCTGTTGCAAAAGAGTGGGATGACCTACTAGTAGAGGTGAAAAGCCAATCGAGCTGGGTGATAGCTGGTTGCCTGTGAAAAGAATCTAAGTTCATCCTTAATCCTCCTCTAAGGACCTCAAACCGAGCCCCCACGTAACGGATTAAGAGTAATTCAAAGGGGGTACAGCTCCTTCGAAAAAGGATACAACCTCCTGTAGCGGATAATATACTTTCCCCCCCCCCTCCCCCGTAGGCCCTTAAGCAGCCACCAACAAAGAGTGCGTCAAAGCTCTTTCCTCAAAAATATAGAAACAACATGACTCCCTCCACACCAACAGGCCAACCTATCACAATAGGTGAATTAATGCTAAAATGAGTAACTAGGACTACTTCCTCTAAAGCGCAAACTTACATCATTATATTATTAACAGTACTCAATTAATACCACAACTCCAACAAGCCTCCATATTAAAACTACTCTGTTAACCCGACCCAGGAGCGCCCACTAGAAAGACTAAAATCTGTAAAAGGAACTAGGCAAATCCAAGACCCGACTGTTTACCAAAAACATAGCCTCCAGCAAACCCAGTATTGAAGGTGATGCCTGCCCAGTGACCACCTGGTTCAACGGCCGCGGTATCCTAACCGTGCGAAGGTAGCGCAATCAATTGTCCCATAAATCGGGACTTGTATGAATGGCTAAACGAGGCCTTAACTGTCTCTTACAGATAATCAGTGAAATTGATCCCCCTGTGCAAAAGCAGGGATAAACACATAAGACGAGAAGACCCTGTGGAACTTAAAAAACAGAAGCCACCATATACACATACCCACCTATTAGGTTTACAACTCCATAGTACGGACACTGGCTTACATTTTTTCGGTTGGGGCGACCTTGGAGAAAAGAAAACCCTCCAAAAATAAGATCTCCCTTCTTAACTAAGAACAACCCCTCAAAGTGCTAATAGTAACCAGACCCAATAAAAATTGATCAATGGACCAAGCTACCCCAGGGATAACAGCGCAATCTCTCCTAAGAGCCCCTATCGACGGAGAGGTTTACGACCTCGATGTTGGATCAGGACATCCTAATGGTGCAGCCGCTATTAAGGGTTCGTTTGTTCAACGATTAACAGTCCTACGTGATCTGAGTTCAGACCGGAGCAATCCAGGTCGGTTTCTATCTATGTAACACTTTCCCTAGTACGAAAGGATCGGGGAAGTAAGGCCAATACCACAAGCACGCCTTCTCCCTAAATAATGACCCCCACTAAATTATGAAAGGAATTCCTATATCACCCCCAGCCCTAGATAAGGGCCGCTAGCGTGGCAGAGCCTGGCAAATGCAAAAGGCTTAAGCCCTTTACCCAGAGGTTCAAGTCCTCTCCCTAGCTCCACCCTCAATGACCCAACTACACACCCTAACCCACCTCACCATAGCCTTATCTTACGCAATCCCAATCCTAATTGCCGTCGCCTTCCTCACATTAGTGGAACGAAAAATCCTAAGCTATATACAAGCTCGAAAAGGCCCAAACATCGTAGGACCATTTGGACTATTACAACCTGTAGCTGACGGCGTAAAACTATTCATCAAAGAGCCCATCCGCCCATCCACCTCCTCACCCCTCCTATTTACCATAACACCAATACTAGCCCTTCTCCTAGCATTAACCATCTGAATCCCACTCCCACTCCCATTTTCCCTTGCCGACCTCAACCTTGGTCTACTTTTCCTCCTAGCTATATCAAGCCTAGCAGTATACTCAATTCTATGATCTGGATGAGCATCAAACTCAAAATACGCACTAATCGGAGCCCTTCGAGCAGTAGCACAAACTATCTCCTATGAAGTAACATTAGCCATCATCCTTCTATCTGTAATTCTCCTAACTGGTAATTACACCCTACACATACTTGCTACTACCCAAGAACCTCTCTACCTCATCTTCTCCTCCTGACCCCTCACAATAATATGATATATCTCAACCCTAGCCGAAACAAATCGAGCCCCATTCGACCTAACAGAAGGAGAATCCGAACTAGTCTCAGGCTTTAACGTAGAATATGCCGCAGGGCCATTCGCCTTATTCTTCCTAGCCGAATACGCAAACATTATACTAATAAATACACTAACCACAATCCTATTTCTAAACCCCAGCTCACTAAATCTATCCCCACAGCTATTCACAATAACATTAGCAACAAAAATCCTACTCCTATCTTCCGGATTCCTATGAATTCGTGCCTCTTACCCACGCTTTCGCTACGACCAACTCATACACCTACTATGAAAAAGCTTCCTGCCCATAACATTAGCATTATGTCTATGGCACATTAGCATACCAATCTCCTATGCAGGATCCCCCCCTGCTTAAGGAAATGTGCCTGAATGCAAAGGGTCACTATGATAAAGTGAACATAGAGGTACACTAGCCCTCTCATTTCCTAAACCTCTAAACCTTAGAAAAGTAGGAATCGAACCTACACAGAAGAGATCAAACCCCTCCATACTTCCTCTATATTATTTTCTAGCAGGGTCAGCTAACAAAGCTATCGGGCCCATACCCCGAAAATGATGGTTTAACCCCTTCCTCTGCTAATGAGCCCTCACACAAAACTACTTACCTCCCTAAGCCTAACCCTAGGCACAACCATCACAATCTCAAGCACCCATTGATTAATAGCTTGAGCCGGACCAGAACTTAACACCCTCGCTATCATCCCATACACTTCAAAATCTCACCACCCCCGATCTATTGAAGCTGCAATTAAATACTTCCTAGTTCAAGCAACAGCCTCCACACTCCTTCTATTCTCAAGCATAACAAATGCATGAGCCACCGGTCAGTGAGACATTACCCAGCTAACCCATCCCACCTCCTCTCTACTACTAACAGTAGCAATCGCAATAAAACTCGGACTTGTACCATTTCACTTTTGATTCCCAGAAGTAATACAAGGCTCTCCCCTAATCACCGCCATACTCCTCTCCACAATAATAAAATTCCCCCCAACCATCCTACTACTTATAACCTCCCATTCACTTAACCCAACACTATTAACCATCCTAGCTGTCGCTTCTGTAACCATTGGAGGATGAATAGGCCTAAACCAAACACAACTCCGAAAAATCCTAGCCTTCTCATCCATTGCCCACCTAGGTTGACTAGCTGCAGTAATTATTTATAGCCCTAAACTCGCCCTACTAATCTTCTACCTATACACCCTAATAACCATTACCGTATTCCTCACCCTTAACTCAACTAAAGCCCTAAAACTCCCAACCCTAATAACATCATGAACAAAAAACCTCTCACTAAATGCAATCCTCATATTAACCCTACTCTCCCTAGCAGGGTTACCTCCTCTCACAGGCTTCTTACCTAAATGACTAACCATTCAAGAACTAACCAAACAAGAAATAGCTGCAACAGCCACAGCCCTAGCTATCCTATCCCTCCTAGGCCTATTCTTCTACCTCCGCCTCGCATATTACTCAACAATCACACTCCCTCCTAACTCCACAAACCACATAAAACACTGGCATTTTACTAAACCAACAAACACTACAACTGCTATCCTCGCTACCCTATCCATACTAACTCTGCCACTCTCCCCTCTAATCCTAGCCATCACCTAGAAACTTAGGATAACCAACCAAACCGAAGGCCTTCAAAGCCTTAAATAAGAGTTAAATTCTCTTAGTTTCTGCTAAGACCCGCAGGACATTACCCTGCATCCCCTGAATGCAACCCAGATGCTTTAATTAAGCTAGGGCCTTACCTAGATAGATGGGCCTTGATCCCATAAAACCCTAATTAACAGCTAGGTGCTCTAACCAGCGAGCTTCTATCTAACAGACCCTGGCACATCCTTAACGTGCATCAATGAGTTTGCAACCCATCATGAACTTCACCACAGGGCCGATAAGAAGAGGAATTAAACCCCTGTAAAAAGGACTACAGCCTAACGCTTATACACTCAGCCATCTTACCTGTGACATTTATTAACCGATGAATATTCTCAACTAACCACAAAGACATTGGCACCTTATACTTAATCTTTGGCGCTTGAGCCGGCATAGTTGGTACTGCCCTTAGCCTGCTCATTCGCGCAGAACTTGGCCAACCAGGCACACTCCTAGGCGATGACCAAATCTATAATGTTATCGTCACCGCACATGCTTTCGTAATAATTTTCTTCATAGTTATGCCAATCATAATTGGGGGCTTCGGAAACTGACTCGTCCCACTCATAATTGGCGCCCCTGACATAGCCTTCCCACGCATAAATAACATAAGCTTCTGACTACTCCCCCCATCATTCTTCCTATTACTAGCCTCTTCAACAGTAGAAGCAGGAGCAGGTACCGGATGGACTGTCTACCCTCCATTAGCTGGTAACATAGCCCATGCCGGAGCCTCAGTAGACCTAGCTATCTTCTCACTACACCTAGCAGGAATTTCATCCATCCTAGGGGCAATTAACTTCATCACAACCGCTATTAACATAAAACCCCCAGCCCTCTCCCAATACCAAACACCCCTATTCGTATGATCCGTCCTTATCACTGCTGTCCTCCTATTACTCTCACTACCAGTCCTAGCTGCTGGTATCACCATACTACTAACAGACCGAAACCTTAATACAACATTTTTCGACCCTGCTGGTGGAGGTGACCCTATCCTATATCAACACCTCTTCTGATTCTTCGGACACCCAGAAGTTTATATTCTCATTCTACCAGGCTTTGGAATTATCTCTCACGTAGTAACCTACTATGCAGGAAAAAAAGAACCCTTTGGATATATAGGAATAGTATGAGCCATACTATCAATCGGATTCCTAGGCTTTATCGTATGAGCTCACCACATATTTACAGTAGGAATAGACGTAGATACTCGAGCATACTTCACATCAGCTACTATAATCATCGCTATCCCAACCGGCATCAAAGTTTTCAGCTGACTAGCAACACTCCACGGAGGAACCATCAAATGAGACCCCCCAATACTATGGGCTCTAGGCTTCATCTTTCTCTTCACCATTGGAGGCCTAACAGGAATCGTACTAGCAAACTCCTCACTAGATATCGCTCTACATGATACATACTACGTAGTTGCTCACTTCCACTACGTACTATCAATAGGAGCTGTCTTTGCCATTTTAGCAGGATTCACCCATTGATTCCCCCTATTAACAGGATTTACCCTCCACCCCACATGATCCAAAGCACACTTCGGAGTCATGTTTACAGGAGTAAACCTAACCTTCTTCCCACAACACTTTCTAGGCCTCGCCGGAATACCCCGACGATACTCAGATTATCCAGATGCCTACACTCTATGAAACACTATCTCCTCTATTGGCTCACTAATTTCAATAGTAGCCGTAATTATACTAATATTCATCATCTGAGAAGCCTTCGCCTCAAAACGAAAAGTTCTACAACCAGAATTAACCACAACTAACGTTGAATGAATCCACGGCTGCCCGCCTCCATACCACACCTTCGAGCAACCAGCCTTCGTCCAAGTACAAGAAAGGAAGGAATCGAACCCCCGTATACTGGTTTCAAGCCAGCCGCATCTAACCATCTATGCTTCTTTCTCCTATGGGATGTTAGTAAAACAATTACATAGCCTTGTCAAGGCTAAATTACAGGTGAAACCCCCGTACACCCCACCATGGCCAACCACTCCCAATTTGGTTTCCAAGATGCCTCCTCCCCTATCATAGAAGAACTCGTTGAATTCCACGACCATGCCCTAATAGTCGCACTAGCAATCTGCAGCCTAGTCTTATATCTCCTGGCACTAATACTAATAGAAAAATTATCCTCAAACACCGTAGACGCTCAAGAGATTGAACTAATCTGAACAATCCTACCAGCAATTGTACTCATCATATTAGCCCTCCCATCCCTACAGATCCTATACATAATAGATGAAATCAATGAACCGGACCTCACACTAAAAGCTATCGGCCACCAATGATACTGAACTTACGAATACACAGACTTCAAAGACCTGACATTTGATTCCTACATAATCCCTACAATAGACCTTCCCACAGGACACTTCCGACTGCTAGAAGTTGACCATCGTGTGATCGTCCCAATAGAATCTCCTATCCGCATTATCGTCACAGCCAATGATGTACTCCATGCTTGAGCGGTCCCTGCCCTAGGCGTAAAAACCGACGCAATCCCAGGACGACTAAACCAAACACCATTCATTACCACCCGACCGGGGGTCTTTTATGGCCAATGCTCAGAAATCTGCGGAGCAAATCATAGCTACATACCAATCGTAGTAGAATCTGCTCCCCTAACCTTCTTCGAACATTGATCTTCACTCATATCCTCCTAATCATTAAGAAGCTATGCAACAGCACTAGTCTTTTAAGCTAGAGACAGAGGACAACCCACCCCTCCTTAATGATATGCCACAACTCAATCCAACCCCATGATTCTTAACCATGCTATTATCTTGACTAATCTTCGCGCTACTTATTCAACCCAAACTCCTACCTTTCATTCCTACTAACACCCCCTCCAATAAACTTACCCAAACTACCCCCACCCTATCCTGAAACTGACCATGAACCTAAGCTTCTTCGACCAATTTATAAGCCCACAACTCCTAGGCATTCCCCTCATTATACTCGCAATAATATTCCCCACCCTTCTCCTACCCTTCCCAACCACCCGATGAATTACTAACCGACTCTCCACCCTCCAACTATGATTTATCCACCTAACTACAAAGCAACTAATACTGCCCCTAAACAAAGGAGGACATAAATGAGCTTTAATCCTAACATCCCTAATAATACTTCTACTCATAATTAACCTACTAGGACTATTACCCTACACATTTACCCCAACTACCCAACTATCAATAAACATAGCCCTCGCTTTCCCCCTCTGACTAGCCACACTCCTCACAGGTCTACGAAACCAACCTACAACATCCCTAGGTCACCTCCTGCCCGAAGGCACCCCAACCCCACTAATCCCAGCCCTAATCCTGATCGAAACCACCAGCCTACTTATCCGTCCCCTAGCCCTAGGTGTTCGCCTCACAGCAAACCTAACAGCAGGTCACCTACTAATTCAACTCATCTCCACTGCTACCATTACACTACTCCCAATCCTCCCAACAGTATCTATCCTTACCTCACTAATCCTACTACTCCTAACTATCCTAGAAATTGCCGTAGCCATAATCCAAGCTTACGTATTTGTTCTACTTCTAAGCCTATACCTACAAGAAAACATCTAATGGCCCACCAAGCACACTCCTATCACATAGTAGACCCCAGCCCCTGACCCATCTTTGGCGCAGCAGCCGCCCTACTCACTACCTCAGGACTTATTATATGATTCCATTACAATTCCTTCCAACTTCTCCTCCTAGGTACACTCTCTATACTTCTAGTTATACTACAATGATGACGAGATATCGTACGAGAGAGCACATTCCAAGGCCACCATACCCCCACCGTCCAAAAAGGCCTACGGTACGGAATAGTCTTATTTATTACATCCGAAGCGTTCTTCTTCCTAGGATTCTTTTGAGCATTCTTCCACTCTAGCTTAGCTCCTACCCCAGAACTAGGTGGACAATGACCCCCAACAGGAATTAGTCCACTTAACCCCCTAGAAGTACCCCTACTAAACACAGCAATCCTACTAGCCTCAGGCGTCACCGTAACATGAGCACACCACAGCATCATAGAAGGCAACCGAAAACAAGCAATCCATGCACTCACTACAACCATCCTGCTAGGCTTCTATTTTACAGCACTACAAGCAACAGAATACTATGAAGCTCCCTTTTCAATCGCCGACGGCGTGTACGGTTCAACTTTTTTCATTGCCACAGGCTTCCACGGATTACACGTAATCATCGGATCCTCCTTCCTACTCGTTTGTCTCCTACGCCTAATCAACTTCCACTTCACATCTAACCACCACTTCGGATTCGAAGCAGCTGCATGATACTGGCACTTCGTAGATGTCATCTGACTATTCCTCTACATAACTATCTATTGATGAGGATCCTGCTCTTCTAGTATACTAATTACAATTGACTTCCAATCCATAAAATCTGGTGCAACCCCAGAGAAGAGCAATCAACATACTCACCTTCATACTTACACTATCATTCATCCTAAGCACTATCCTAATCACATTAAACCTCTGACTAGCCCAAACAAACCCAGACTCAGAAAAACTATCACCATATGAATGTGGCTTCGACCCCCTAGGATCTGCCCGACTACCATTCTCAATCCGATTCTTCCTCAGTAGCTATCCTATTCCTGTTATTCGACCTAGAAATTGCACTCTTACTACCCCTGCCATGAGCCACCCAACTACAAACACCCATCACCACCTTAACCTGAGCCTTTACCCTACTCTCCCTCCTCACCCTAGGTCTCATCTACGAGTGAATTCAAGGGGCCTTAGAATGAGCCGAATAAACCTAGAAAGTAGTCTAATTAAGACAGTTGATTTCGACTCAACAAATCATAGATTAACCCTATGCCTCTCTTCATGTCACTCCTACACCTAAGCTTCTACTCCTCCTTCATCTTAAGTTGCCTAGGGCTAGCCTTCCATCGAACCCACCTAATCTCCGCTCTACTATGTCTAGAAAGCATGATGCTAGCCATATTCATCGCCTTAACAATCCTGCCAATCGAGGCCCAAACACCATCAACTACCCTGACCCCAGTATTTATACTAGCATTCTCAGCCTGTGAAGCAGGAACCGGCCTAGCCATACTAGTTGCCTCTACACGAACCCACGGGTCCGACCACCTCCACAACTTAAATCTCTTACAATACTAAAAATCCTCCTTCCAACAATTATACTGCTCCCTACCGCTCTGTTATCTACCCAAAAACTCCTGTGGACTAATATCACCACCCACAGCTTCCTAATTGCTACAATTAGCCTCCACTGACTAACCCCCACATATTACCCTAATAAAAACCTAACCCAATGAACAAGCATTGACCAAATCTCATCCCCCTTACTAGTACTATCTTGCTGATTACTCCCCCTCATAATCCTAGCAAGCCAAAACCACCTACACCATGAACCACCAACCCGCAAACGAATTTTTATCCTCACCCTTACTACAGTCCAACCTCTCCTACTCCTCGCATTCTCAGCTACTGAACTAATATTATTCTACATCACATTTGAAGCAACCCTAATCCCTACTCTAATCCTAATCACACGCTGAGGTAACCAACCAGAACGCTTAAGCGCAGGTACCTACTTATTATTTTACACCCTCATCAGCTCACTACCCCTACTAGTTACCATCCTATACCTACACACACACACCGGCACCCTACATCTTACAATACTTAAACTATTCCACTCACCCCTAACCAACTCCTGAACTGACCTCCTACTAAGCCTAGCCCTACTAATAGCATTCATAGTAAAAGCCCCCCTATACGGATTTCATCTGTGATTACCAAAAGCTCACGTAGAAGCCCCAATTGCAGGATCCATGTTACTCGCAGCCCTACTTCTAAAACTAGGAGGCTATGGTATCATACGTCTAACCATCCTAACTGGCCCCCTCTCGCCACACCTACACTACCCATTCATAACCCTAACCCTCTGAGGGGCATTAATAACCAGCTCAATCTGCTTACGCCAAGCTGATCTAAAATCCCTCATCGCTTATTCATCCGTAAGCCACATAGGTCTAGTCATTGCCGCATGTATCCTTCAAACCCATTGATCGTTTTCAGGAGCAATAATTCTAATAGTCTCACATGGCCTTACCTCCTCAATACTATTCTGCCTAGCAAACACAACCTACGAACGCACCCATAGTCGTATCCTCCTCTTAACACGAGGCCTCCAACCTCTCCTACCACTTATAGCTATCTGATGACTTTTAGCAAATCTTACTAATATAGCCCTCCCACCAACCACAAACTTAATAGCAGAACTAACTATCATAGTCTCGCTATTCAACTGATCCACACTCACTATCATTTTAACAGGAACCGCAACCTTACTAACCGCCTCATATACCCTATCCATACTACTAATAACCCAACGAGGTACACTACCAACTCACATTACGTCACTACAAAACACCTGCACACGAGAACACCTCTTAATGACCCTCCACATCCTCCCCCTACTACTCCTAATTCTTAAACCAGAAACAATCTCAGGAATACCCTTATGCAAGTATAGTTTCAACCCAAACATTAGACTGTGATTCTAAAAATAGAAGTTAAACCCTTCTTACCTGCCGAGGGGAAGTTCAACCAGCAAGAACTGCTAATTCCTGCATCTGAGCTTAAAATCTCAGTCCCCTTAACTTTTAAAGGATAACAGCAATCCACTGGTCTTAGGAACCACCCATCTTGGTGCAAATCCAAGTAAAAGTAATAGAAACTACACTGCTCCTAAACACCTCTATGCTCCTCACACTATCCATCATCCTAACACCAGCCCTCCTCTCCATACTCCCAACTATCTCCATACCCTCCCCTACAACCATTACCCGTACTATCAAAACTGCTTTCCTAACTAGCCTCATCCCAATATGCTTATTCATATATTCAGGCTCAGAAAGCATTATCTCCCACTGAGAATGAAAATTTATCATGAACTTCAAAATCCCCCTCAGCTTCAAAATCGACCAATACTCGATAATATTCTTCCCCATTGCACTATTTGTAACATGATCCATTCTCCAGTTCACCTCCTGATACATATCATCAGAACCACACATCACAAAATTCTTCTTTTTCCTCCTAACTTTCCTAATCGCTATACTCATCCTAACAATCGCAAACAATATATTCCTCCTATTTATTGGCTGAGAGGGGGTCGGAATTATATCTTTCCTGCTAATCGGCTGATGACAAGGCCGCGCAGAAGCTAACACCGCCGCCCTCCAAGCCATACTCTATAACCGAATTGGAGATATTGGTCTTATCCTAAGCATAGCATACCTAGCCTCAACAACAAATACCTGAGAGCTCCAACAAGCCCTCTCCCCAAACCAAACCTCAACCCTCCCACTACTTGGCCTTATCCTAGCAGCCACAGGAAAATCTGCCCAATTCGGTCTCCACCCATGACTGCCCGCCGCCATAGAAGGTCCAACCCCAGTCTCCGCCCTACTTCATTCCAGCACTATAGTAGTAGCCGGAATCTTCTTACTCATCCGTACTCACCCCCTACTTTCCAATAATCAAACTGCTACAACCCTATGCCTCTGCTTAGGAGCATTATCCACACTATTTGCCGCCACCTGTGCGCTCACACAAAACGACATTAAAAAAATCATCGCCTTTTCTACATCCAGCCAACTCGGACTAATAATAGTCACCATCGGACTAAACCTCCCCCAACTAGCCTTCTTTCATATCTCAACCCACGCCTTCTTTAAAGCCATGCTCTTCCTCTGCTCAGGGTCAATCATCCATGCCCTAAATGGAGAACAAGACATTCGAAAAATAGGAGGACTCCAAAAAATACTTCCAACAACCACCACCTGCCTAACTATCGGAAACCTAGCTCTAATAGGAACCCCATTCCTAGCAGGATTTTACTCAAAAGACCTAATCATTGAAAGCCTAAACACCTCCCACCTAAATGCCTGAGCCTTACTCCTAACACTTATCGCAACGTCATTCACCGCAACATATAGCCTACGCATAACCCTACTAGTCCAAACAGGCTCCCCACGAATGCCCACAATCACACCCATAAATGAAAACACCCCAACACTCATCAACCCGATCACTCGTCTTGCCATAGGAAGCATCACAGCAGGCCTACTCATCACATCCTATATCACCCCTACAAAAACACTTCCAATAACCATGCCTACCCTTACAAAAATCACCGCAATCACCGTCACTGCCATAGGCATCATTCTAGCCCTAGAACTCTCAACCATTACACACACCCTAACCCAACCAAAACAAACCCGATACCTAAACTTCTCATCCACATTAGGGTACTTTAACCACTTAATACACCGCCCTAGCTCCCTAAGCCTACTAAGCGGCGGACAAAAAATTGCCTCCCACCTAATCGACCTATCCTGATACAAAAAAATAGGCCCAGAAGGTCTTGCCAGCCTCCAACTCACAGCAGCCAAAACCTCTACCCTCCTACACACCGGACTACTCAAAACCTACTTAGGAACTTTTGCCCTATCAACCCTCATTATCCTCCTATCAACACACTAACCCCAGATTAATGGCCCCCAACCCCCGAAAATCTCACCCACTACTCAAAATAATCAACAACTCCCTAATTGACCTGCCAACTCCACCAAACATCTCCATTTGATGGAATTTCGGATCCTTTCTAGGAATCTGCCTACTAACACAAATCCTAACCGGCCTCCTACTAGCAACTCACTACACTGCAGACACCACCCTAGCCTTCTCATCCGTAGCCCATACATGCCGAAACGTACAATACGGCTGACTAATCCGCAACCTACATGCTAACGGAGCCTCCTTCTTTTTCATTTGCATCTACCTGCACATCGGTCGAGGACTTTACTACGGCTCATACCTATATAAAGAAACCTGAAACACAGGAATTATTCTTCTACTAACTCTCATAGCAACTGCCTTCGTGGGCTACGTATTACCATGGGGCCAAATATCCTCCTGAGGGGCTACAGTAATTACAAACCTATTCTCAGCCATCCCATACATCGGACAAACCATTGTAGAATGGGCATGAGGAGGATTTTCCGTAGACAACCCTACCCTCACCCGATTCTTCGCCCTACACTTCCTACTCCCATTCCTAATCGCAGGCCTTACCCTAATCCACCTTACCTTCCTCCACGAATCTGGCTCAAACAACCCACTAGGAATCGTTTCAAACTGCGACAAAATCCCATTCCATCCATACTTCTCCCTAAAAGACATCCTAGGCTTCATGCTAATACTACTCCCATTAACAACCCTAGCCCTATTTTCCCCCAACCTACTTGGAGACCCAGAAAACTTTACCCCAGCAAACCCCCTAAACACACCACCACATATCAAGCCAGAATGATATTTCCTATTTGCATATGCCATCCTACGCTCAATCCCAAACAAACTAGGAGGAGTTCTAGCCCTAGCCGCCTCCGTATTAATCCTATTCCTAATTCCCTTCCTACACAAATCTAAACAACGCACAATAACTTTCCGGCCCCTCTCCCAATTCCTGTTCTGGACCCTAATCGCTAACCTCCTAGTCCTCACATGAATTGGCAGCCAACCAGTAGAACACCCCTTTATCATTATCGGTCAACTAGCCTCCATCACATACTTTCTAATCCTTCTAGCTCTTTTCCCACTAATTGGAGCCCTAGAAAACAAACTCCTTAACCACAAATACTCTAATAGTTTATAAAAAACATTGGTCTTGTAAACCAAAGACTGAAGATTACCCCCTTCTTAGAGTTCATGGCCCGAAAGGGCCATTATTGCCAGATTTTAACTCCTAACTCCCCTACCAAACGCCCCCCCTACCCCCCCAACTATGTACTATTGTACATCGAATTATATAACCAATATTTCATTACATTATATCCAGTTCACATAAACACATACAATGTATGTACTATATACATATATAATGCTACATAACCATACTACTATCCCCCACATTCTACCTTCAAGAACAGGTTAACACTCCATGCACTATCGGACAAACACCACTCGCCCGGACTAAACCCATGCCAAAGGTGGGACTTTTTACATAACTTGATCCACTCCATGACTATTCACTACGTAACAGTGAGACTGCGGTGATTATAAGTCATAGTCCATGCATGATCTCTGCCAACAGCCATGCCTTTCCATTACCTCTCTCGTTAGCTAACCAAGAGCGGCCAGGTTATCTATTAATCGTTCTGTCCCAGAGAGATCAGCAACCCGGTGCATGTCGGACCCTCTACTCCCAGCTTCAGGACCATTCTTCCCCCCTAAACCCCTAGCACTACTTGCTCTTTGGAGCCTCTGGTTCTTACCTCAGGGCCGTAACTTGATTAATCCCTTGGTATTGCCTTTCAGTGATGCTAAGCTAATTCAGGTACTACTTGGCCGCTTGAATCGTATCACTCAAGTGGTTTTTCTCTGTTGGTTCTCTTTCTTTTTGGGTAACCTCACAGGTGGCCCTCACATATGTGTTCATGAGTTATTGGTCTAAGACGTGAGCTTAATGGTCCTCGGTCATTTTCAGCGGATTTCAAGCGTTACTCAATGATATGGTTGGCGTGTAGTCCAGATTGTTATCTGACACTGATGCACTGGTCAGGAGCATTTGGCCCTCGCGCTATTCCTCGGCTTCAGGTGATGTACGGTTAATGGTCTAAGCCCTACGAAGTTGTTATCTGGCATTGATGCACTGGTCAGGAGCACCTGGTTATGGAGTATCCACAGACCCCACCACAGGGGCTGTTTGATGAATGCTCGTTAGACATATTACACCATCATTATCCCCCCTTTTTTTTAAAAAATTAACCATTTTTAAACAAAATATGCATCATATTTTTACAAATTTTGTTTATCATTCTTTCATCATTTTTACATAACAAAACCACTGGAATTCCCATTAACAATTGAACTTTATCATTCATTGTTTATCATTTGTTATCATTTGTTATCATTTGTTATCATTTGTTATCATTTGTTATCATTTGTTATCATTTGTTATCATTTGTTATCATGTTTACATGATAAACCACTGGAATTCCCATTAACAATTGAACTTTATCATTCATTGTTTATCATTTGTTATCATGTTTACATGATAAACCACTGGAATTCCCATTAACAATTGAACTTTATCATTCATTGTTTATCATTTGTTATCATGTTTACATGATAAACCACTGGAATTCCCATTAACAATTGAACTTTATCATTCATTGTTTATCATTTGTTATCATGTTTACATGATAAACCACTGGAATTCCCATTAACAATTGAACTTTATCATTCATTGTTTATCATTTGTTATCATGTTTACATGATAAACCACTGGAATTCCCATTAACAATTGAACTTTATCATTCATTGTTTATCATTTGTTATCATGTTTACATGATAAACCACTGGAATTCCCATTAACAATTGAACTTTATCATTCATTGTTTATCATTTGTTATCATGTTTACATGATAAACCACTGGAATTCCCATTAACAATTGAACTTTATCATTCATTGTTTATCATTTGTTATCATGTTTACATGATAAACCACTGGAATTCCCATTAACAATTGAACTTTATTATTCATTGTTTATCATTTGTTATCATGTTTACATGATAAACCACTGGAATTCCCATTAACAATTGAACTTTATCATTCATTGTTTCTCATTTGTTATCATGTTTACATGATAAACCACTGGAATTCCCATTAACAATTGAACTTTATTATTCATTGTTTCTCATTTGTTATCATGTTTACATGATAAACCACTGGAATTCCCATTAACAATTGAACTTTATTATTCATTGTTTATCATTTGTTATCATGTTTACATGATAAACCACTGGAATTCCCATTAACAATTGAACTTTATTATTCATTGTTTACCATTTGTTATCATGTTTACATGATAAACCACTGGAATTCCCATTAACAATTGAACTTTATTATTCATTGTTTATCATTTGTTATCATGTTTACATGATAAACCACTAAAATCCCTAATAACAATTAGAATTTACCATCCACCATCAAACACTTACATGATAAACCAGCAGAATTCCACTTCCCCCATCTCAGAAAAAAAGGACTCAAACCTCTATCACCAACTCCCAAAGCTGGCATTTTTAATTAAACTATTCTCTGACTCTTTTTCTTCTCCCCCATTAAACCGCCCGAATTGCCCCACAAGATAACCCCCGTACAAGTTCTAACACAACAAACAACGTCAACAACAAACCCCATCCCGCCGCCAGGAATATACCTGCACCTAATGAGTAAAACATAGCAACACCACTAAAATCCAACCGCCCCACAAAGATACTACCACTATCAACAGTAACTACCCAAGTCTTCCAACACTCAACCCCCACAAAAACCACCCCCACAATAAGTATCAAGACTATAACCACCCCATACCCCAAAACCCGCCAATCCCCCCAAGTCTCAGGAAAAGGATCCGCCGCTATACACACCGAGTACACAAAAACCACTAACATCCCACCCAAGTACACTATAAACAATACTAGTGCCACAAACGGCACCCCCAAACTCACCAACAACCCACACCCCACAACAGACCCCAACACTAACCCAACTACCCCATAATAAGGCGAAGGATTAGATGCCACTGCCAACCCCCCTAAAACAAACCCCACCCCTAAAAGAAGAACAAAATAAGCCATTATAATTTCTGCTTGGCCTCTCTCCAAAACCTACGACCTGAAAAATCGTTGTTGTAAACTTCAACTACAGAAACCTCAAAACCACCTACCAAATAAACACTAACATTAAAAATCCTTAAACCGAGTATACCAACTACTCTAGCCACTACTTCACAACTATCAACATATCTCAACCAACCTTATAATAACCTAAAATAAGCAACTATCAACATATCTCAACCAACCTTATAATAACCTAAAATAAGCAACTATCAACATATCTCAACCAACCTTATAATAACCTAAAATAAGCAACTATCAACATATCTCAACCAACCTTATAATAACCTAAAATAAGCAACTATCAACATATCTCAACCAACCTTATAATAACCTAAAATAAGCAACTATCAACATATCTCAACCAACCTTATAATAACCTAAAATAAGCAACTATCAACATATCTCAACCAACCTTATAATAACCTAAAATAAGCAACTATCAACATATCTCAACCAACCTTATAATAACCTAAAATAAGCAACTATCAACATATCTCAACCAACCTTATAATAACCTAAAATAAGCAACTATCAACATATCTCAACCAACCTTATAATAACCTAAAATAAGCAACTATCAACATATCTCAACCAAACTTATAATAACCTAAAATAAGCAACTATCAACATATCTCAACCAACCTTATAATAACCTAAAATAAGCAACTATCAACATATCTCAACCAACCTTATAATAACCTAAAATAAGCAACTATCAACATATCTCAACCAACCTTATAATAACCTAAAATAAGCAACTATCAACATAAATTAGCCCCTTTTTCCCATAA